CTATTGCTTTAGCAAGACGTGGAAAACGAGTTTTACAAATTGGATGTGATCCTAAACATGATAGTACTTTTACTCTTACAGGTTTTTTAATACCAACAATTATTGATACCTTACAATTAAAAGATTATCATTATGAAGATGTTTGGCCCGAAGATGTCATTTACAAAGGTTACGGAGGAGTTGATTGTGTCGAAGCAGGTGGACCACCTGCAGGAGCTGGCTGTGGAGGATATGTTGTTGGAGAAACTGTAAAATTACTGAAAGAATTAAATGCTTTTTATGAATATGATATTATTCTATTTGATGTTTTAGGTGATGTAGTTTGTGGAGGTTTTGCTGCTCCGTTAAATCATGCAGATTATTGTATAATTATAACAGATAATGGATTTGATGCTTTATTTGCAGCTAATCGTATCGCTGCTTCAGTTCGAGAAAAAGCTCGTACACACCCACTTCGACTAGCGGGACTAGTAGGAAATCGAACATCAAAACGAGATTTAATCGATAAATATGTAGAAGCTTGTCCAATGCCTGTATCAGAAGTATCACCTCTTATCGAAGATATTCGAGTATCTAGAGTAAAAGGTAAAACATTATTTGAAATGGTAGAGTTACAACCTTCTCTTAATTATGTTTGTGATTTTTATCTAAATATAGCAGATCAAATTTTATCGCAACCGGAGGGTATTGTACCAAAAGAAGTTCCAGATCGAGAATTATTTAGCTTATCATCTGATTCCTATTCGAATCCTATTAATAGAGAAAAAAAACATAAAGAAAACTTACTGGATTTTACAATAATTTAAAATTGAATCTATTTAGTTTATTAGTTAAGGAATTACATCTATGTCAAATAAAATATCTGAAACTCTCACTTTTGAATGCGAAACAGGTAATTATCATACTTTTTGTCCCATAAGTTGTGTTGCTTGGTTATACCAAAAAATTGAAGATAGTTTTTTTTTAGTGGTAGGTACAAAAACATGTGGTTATTTTTTACAAAATGCTTTAGGAGTTATGATTTTTGCAGAACCTCGCTATGCTATGGCTGAATCAGAAGAAGGAGATATTTCAGCTCAACTAAATGATTATGAAGAATTGAAACGACTTTGTCTTCAGATCAAAAAAGATCGAAATCCAAGTGTTATTATATGGATTGGGACCTGCACCACAGAAATAATAAAAATGGATTTAGAAGGTATGGCACCAAAACTAGAAAACGAACTTGGTATACCAATTGTCGTAGCAAGAGCAAATGGCCTAGATTATGCTTTTACTCAAGGAGAGGATACTGTTTTAGCCGCTATGGCACATCGTTGCCCACAACAAATTTTATTGAAGAATGAAAAAAAAATAATACAAGATTCAAGTATACAAAATTTTTTTTCTTTTCTTTCTTCTGAAAAAAAAGAAGGAACAACAAATAAATATTTGGAAGAATTAAAAAAAAATCCTCCTCTAGTTCTTTTTGGTTCTCTACCTTCTACTGTAGCTTCCCAACTTAGTTCAGAATTAAAACGTCAATCTGTTCAAGTATCAGGTTGGTTACCATCTCAAAGATATACTGATTTGCCTTCATTAGGTGATCAAGTTTATGTATGTGGTGTTAACCCATTTTTAAGTCGTACAGCAACAACTTTAATGAGACGTCGTAGATGTAAACTAATAGGAGCACCTTTTCCTATTGGTCCTGATGGGACACGAGCATGGATCGAAAAAATTTGTTCCGTATTTGGAATCAAAACTGAAGGTTTAGAAAGAAGAGAAGAACAAATATGGGAAAATTTAAAAGACTATTTGGATTTAATACGCGGAAAATCTGTTTTTTTTATGGGAGATAATCTTTTAGAAATCTCGTTAGCTAGATTTTCAATTCGTTGCGGAATGATTGTTTACGAAATTGGTATTCCTTATTTAGATAAGCGATATCAAGCAGCTGAATTACTATTTTTACAAGAGACATGTAAAAGTATGTCTATACCTATGCCACGTATTGTCGAAAAACCTGATAATTACAATCAAATACAGCGTATGCGTGAATTACAACCTGATTTAGCAATTACTGGTATGGCTCATGCAAATCCTTTAGAAGCAAGAGGAATTAATACCAAATGGTCTGTTGAATTTACTTTTGCTCAAATTCACGGTTTTACAAATGCAAGAGATGTTCTTGAACTTGTTACTCGTCCTTTACGACGTAATAATAATTTAGAAAATTTAGGTTGGAGTGATTTAACAAAAAAAGAAAAAAAAAAATAAAATTTAATTAAGTATTTTATTTTTTAAAAATTTATTAAAATTAAAATATTATGAAATTTGATAAATTATTTTTTTTATTAAATTTCATAATATTTTACTTTTTTTATTCATAACAAAATGAAATTAACTTTTTTATTTTATCCTACTTCTATGCTTTTAAAGAAGAAAATATTTTATTATGATAACAAACATTCCCTTACAGCTTTGTGTGCTATGGGCTTCAATATTATCATGGATAAATATTTCAAGTCCGTTGATTTTGTTTGGACTATATCATGGATTTCTTACAACACTGCCTATCGGCCCTTCTCAAATTTTATCTATACGAGCTTTTCTTTTAGAGGGAAATATAAGTGGTACTGTAGCTTTAAGTGGTTCAATTCTAGGCCAATTAATAATTTTTTTATCAATATATTATTCACCTTTTTATATACTACTAATAAAACCCCATACAGCCACTTTATTAGTTTTACCATATATTTTATTTTACTGGTATAAAATTAAAGACCTTTTGGATTACCAATCTCTACGTCCTATAAATTCAATTAAAGATCCTCGAATTTATAAAGTATTTTTTGATAGTTTTATTTTTCAATTATTAAACCCCGTTCTTTTACCAAGTCCCGTATTAACCAGATTAGTTAATCTTTTTTTTTTTCGTTATAGCCATAATTTTTTCTTCGTTTTAAGTTGTTTTTTTGGTTGGTTAAGTGGTCACTTTTTTTTCTTGAATTTTACCAAAACACTTGTAGTTCGTATTGAGCAGGATTCACCTGTACTTTATCTTTTAGTAAAACGGTCTATTTATCGAACATTTAGCATTTTCATTTTAGGTTATTTCTTAGTTTATCTAGGTAGAGCTCCAGTACCCATATTTAGTAAAAAATTAACTAACGAATTTCAATTTAATCAACAATTTAATACTTTTGGATCTTCATGGTTAACTAAGCCTTGGCCTACCTTTTTTTTCGACTATCATCGATGGAATCGACCATTACGTTATATTGAGAATAGCCGATTTAGTAATAAAAGTCCTGTAAAAAAAAAAGTATCGCAATATTTTTTTGATATATCTATAAGTGATGGAAAACAAAAAATATCTTTTACAACTTTACCAAGTTTATCTATTTTTGAAAAAGATTTAAAAAATTATTTAAATATTTCAAAAAAATCTATTTTATCTAATAATTTCTATAACAACTGGATTGATGTTAAAAAACACAGAAAAAATAATTTATGCTATGAATTAAAAAGTAGACTTAAAGCTTTAGATAATGGCTTTTTTGTAAAAGATGTTATAGAAAAAAAAACTGGCTTGTCTAATAATGAAGGAAATTTTTTAACAAAAATTTATGATCCTTTTTTAAATGGTTCCTTTCGCGGAAAAACAATAATATCTAAATCGCCTTGGCTTTTAACAGAAAATTTATATCAATTAAAAAAAAATAACAAAATATCATATTTATTAAAAAAAGACAATAAACTTAAATTTTGGATTTCTAACCGATGGAGAGAATTAGAACGAAAAAATTTACCATTACCTTGGGAACCATTAAATAAAGATGCACGTCGCATTTTGATTTTACTTATTCAAGGATCGAAAAATAAAAAACTTGAGACAAAATTACAACAAATTAATTCTTTAGAAGAACAAAATTTAAATAAGCAAAGCATTTTTTCGGATTTAGTTAAAAAATCGGATAACACACTTTTTTTAAATAAAAAATTAACTAGAATATCACATTTTAATTGGGAACTTGTTTTGAATCTATCTACTCGACAAAGAACTTTATATTTTAAACAATTGGAACAAGAAAAATGGCAAATACTAGAACGTTCTTGGAAAAAAATTTTATCAAATAATTATAGTAATTTTAATCAATTAAATAAAATTCTTTTTTTATTAAAAAAAATATTTTATTTTAATAAAAAAATAAAACTTCAAGAAATTTCAAAAAAAATACCACGGTGGACATCTAAATTACGAAATGATAAATTTGATGTTATCGCTGGTGGAGTTACTGATATTCGTCAAAGAAAAGTAAAAAATTTAGGATATCTTATAAAAGGAAAAGATAAAAGAAAGAAAATTGTAAGACGTTTTTCACAACAATCTGATTTTCGTCGGAAATTAGTAAAAGGTTCTATGCGTTCTAGAAGACGTAAAACATTAATATGGAAAATTTTACAACTTAAGACACATTCTCCATTTTTTTTACGAATAAATGAAAAGCATATTCCGTTTCAATTTTCATTAAGTAAAGTTAATTTGATTTATATAAAAAATATTTTTAGAAATCCAATAGAAAAACAAAAAAAAATAACAATTTTTGCAATTAAAAATAATATAACTATAGAAAAAACAAAAGCAGATCGTCTTGCAATAGCAAATAGATGGGATTTTCCATTAGCTCAATGGGGAAGAAGCTGGCTATTACTTATTCAATCATATTTTAGAAAATATTTAGTATTACCTATATTAATCATATCCAAAAATATTATTCGCTTAATATTATTTCAAACTCCTGAATGGGATGAAGATTGGACCGAATGGAAAAAAGAAATTTATATAAAATGTACTTATGACGGTACCGAAGTTTCAGAAAAAGAATTGCCAGAACAATGGCTTAGAGATGGGCTTCAAATAAAAATTATATATCCTTTTAGTTTAAAACCTTGGCATAATTTAGAACTAAAAAAAAGTAAAGAAAAAAATGAATTAAATTCTTTAAATAATAAAAAAAAAATTAATTATAGTTACTTAACAGCTTGGGGTTTTCAAACTAATGCACCTTTTGGAGATATTAAAAAAAAAATTTCATTTTGGAAACCCATTCGTAAAGAATTAGCAAAAAGATGGAAAAAGCAGATTTTACTAAAATTTAATAAACTTTATTTTAATGTTTTGTTTCTAAAAAAAAAAATGATTATGCATTTTGTTAATACTAAATTAATGAATAATAAGTCAAAAAAAATGATAAAGTTAGACACTAAAATTGATAATAATTCTAAACTTAATTTAAATAATAGTAAAAATTTAGAAAAACAAATTATATCTAACTTTAGCAAAAATATATTGTCAGAAAATCACATTAAAAATAAATCTAAGATTTTAATAAATATTAAAAAGTTAGAAAAATTAAAAGATTTGAAGAAATATAAAATAAAAAAAATAACTGAAAAAACTTATTTTGATAAAATAGAATTTTCTGATAAATTAAAAAATCAAAATAAAGTATATTTTGATAACAAAAAAAAAATTATTAAATTTAGACATCGAATTAAAGAATATTATAAAAAAAATATTGGAATAACAAAAAAATGCTCATATTTAATAAAAATGAATTTTAATAAAATAAATAAAAATATTTTAAAACTTTACATTTCTTTTATTAGATTTAATATCAATTTAATATTAAAATTAAAATTTTTTTTTATTTTGAAAAAAAAAAAAAACACATTAAATTTATCAAAAATTTCTCGAATTGAATATAAAAAAAATAAAATTGATTATAAATATTTTAATCAAGAAAATATTTCATTAATGTCTCAAACATACTTATTTCATAAGATTTGGCAAACAGGAGCAATAAATAAACATAATTTTCAAAATTTATTAAAAAATGGCACAGCAAATTTGATTTTGAATGAAAAAATAAAAAATAATTTAAAAAAAAAAGGAATTTTTCCTTTAATGAAATTCGAAGATCTTAAAGAAAAAAATTTAAAAAAATGGTTACAAAATTTTAACAGATATAGTATTTCTTTAAAAGTATGGGATATAATGGCAACACGAAAATGGAAAAATCAGATTACTCAGCAATGGGGAGAAAAAAATAAAAGAGACGTTAAAATTTTGGAAAAACAAACAGAAATCTCAGTTTTATCTAAACAAAAAAAGGTTTTTTATAAAATAGTTACAAATCCTTTATTGGAAAAAAAAAAAAAAATAAATAAGCAATATCAATATCATTATTTATGTTATAGTTATCTTGATTTTCTAAAAAAAAGACCTGATTTGATAGAATTAGCAAAAAATAAAGAAAGTATATTTAATAAGGAAATTTCGCAGGAATTGAAAAACAAAATAAATATTTATATTAAATCTAATTTAGTTCTATGGTTAATGCCAGAATTTGTGGAAAAAAGATATATGACTAAAATAGAAAAAATAGATATACCTAAAATTTCTTTATTGAAGCAAAAAAAGAAGAAAAATATTCAAAATAAAAAATCACTTCGTGAAAGAGAGCGTCATCAAATTATTCGTCAATGGAAATGGAAATCAAAAAATGTAGAAAAAAAATTTAAAGAATTAGGAGATATGGCTTCTCTTATGACTTTTATGCAAGATCAAAAAAATATTATTTCACTTTCTACTAAAATGCGTGAAAATTTAAAATTATTTCGTCTTCTTTTTTGCAGAGATATAGGTATAAACAAATTAACAATTAATTCTGAACATCGTATAGCACGTGTACTTGATGATGAAATTTTAATGTATAAAATTGTAAGCGTTTTTTTTAAATCAAAAATAAGATTTAAAAAAAATTTAAATTTAAAATTTTTAAATGAATTTACGTCACGGACAGAATTTTTTCAAAATAATAAAAAAAAAAACTTTAATTTAGTTAATCTTGAAGATGTTATCCTTTCAGAACATCATAAAGAATTAAAAGTATTAAATCTTTTTTATTTGGATAAAAATGAAATTGATAAAAATAAAACTTCAAATTTAAATAAATATTTTGTAAAAAAAAATGAAAAAAAGTTGATAGAATTACGAAAGATTAAAAATAAAAATAAAAATGTAATAATTAAACATTTTCTTTGGCCCAGTTTTAGATTAGAAGATTTGGCATGTATTAATCGATTCTGGTTCAATACAAATAATGGAAGTCGGTTTACTATGTTAAGAATTCGTATGTATACTTAAAATTTTTAATTGTTGAGAAATTCTTGGTTATAACCAAAAATTTCTCATTATTTACATTTTTTAGAAATTTATTTCAAATTTTAAGTTTTTATTATTTTTTTTATTTATAACAATAAAGACTTATAATTTATTATCAATTATTTTGAAATAATAAAATTTTATAATTTAGGAGCAATACTTTTATGTCCAAAAAATTATTTATTGGTTCATCATCATTTTCTGAAGAACAAACAGGATCTGTGGAATTTCAGATCTCTCATTTAACTAATAGGGTTTTAAAGTTGACAGACCATTTAAAATGGCATGGGAAAGATTATTCATCTCAAAGAGGCCTATGGAAAATTTTGGGAAAACGCAAGCGTCTTTTAAGTTACTTATCACAAACAAATTTAACAAGTTATGAAAATTTAATAAACAAATTAAGTATTCGTAAATTAAAAATTCGTTAATTTTCTTAATTTTTAATTATTTTTTATAATGAATGAAAAGGAGCGTCATATATGACCATGCTTGCTATAAGAACTAAACCCATGATAGTAAGTATGGGTCCTCATCATCCATCAATGCATGGTGTTCTTCGACTTATTATTACCTTAGATGGGGAAAACGTTATTGATTGTGAACCTATATTAGGATATTCACATAGAGGTATGGAAAAAATTGCTGAAAATAGAACAATTATTCAATATCTTCCGTATGTTACTCGATGGGACTACTTAGCTACGATGTTTACAGAAGCTATAACTGTAAATGCATCAGAAAAATTAACAAATATTCAAGTTCCAAAAAGAGCTAGTTATATTAGAATCATTATGCTGGAGTTAAGTCGTGTAGCTTCTCACTTATTATGGCTCGGTCCTTTTATGGCGGATATTGGGGCACAAACTCCTTTTTTTTATATTTTAAGAGAAAGAGAAATGATATATGATTTATTTGAAGCAGCTACGGGTATGCGAATGATGCATAATTACTTTCGTATCGGAGGAGTTGCTGTTGATTCACCCTATGGTTGGATAGATAAATGTTTAGATTTTTGTGATTATTTTTTACCCAAAGTTGATGAATATGAAGAACTTATTACACAAAATCCTGTTTTTTTGAAACGAGTGGAAGGAGTAGGTATTATTGCAAGAGATGAAGCAATAAATTGGGGTTTATCTGGACCGATGCTACGTGCTTCGGGAGTCCAATGGGATCTTCGAAAAGTAGATCATTATGAATGTTATGATGAATTAGATTGGCAAGTGCAATGGCAAAAAAAAGGTGATTCATTAGCTCGTTATTTAGTACGTATTGGAGAGATGAAAGAATCAATAAAGATGATTAAACAAGCATTAAAATTAATTCCTGGAGGACCTTATGAAAATTTGGAAGCTCGACGACTTCAGCGAGGAAAAAAATCAGAATGGAATAATTTTGAATATCAATTTATTAGTAAAAAGCCTTCTCCTACATTTAAATTACCTAAACAAGAACATTATATTAGAATAGAAGCTCCAAAAGGAGAATTAGGTGTTTTTTTAATGGGAGATGAGAGTGTTTTCCCTTGGAGATGGAAAATTCGTCCACCTGGTTTTATTAATTTACAAATTCTTCCTCAACTAGTAAAAGGAATGAAATTAGCAGATATTATGACAGTATTAGGTAGTATAGATATTATTATGGGAGAGGTTGATCGTTAAAATGATTTTTAATAGCAATTTTAAAGAACAAGTTATTCATATTTTTTATGGGTTAAATTTATCTACAGAATTTTTTAATTTTTTATGGACTTCTTTTTCAATTCTTATCCTTTTATTAGCAATTACAATAGGTGTATTAGTTTTAGTATGGCCCGAAAGGAAAATATCTGCAGCAATACAGCAACGTATTGGACCTGAATATGCGGGTCCTTTAGGAATAATTCAAGCTTTAGCAGATGGTTTTAAATTATTATTAAAAGAAGATATTATTCCATCGAAAGGAGATTTTTGGTTATTCAATATTGGACCAGCAATAGTTGTTATACCAGTATTTTTAAGTTATTTAGTAATTCCTTTTGGTCATAATATTATTCTAGCCAATCTTAATATAGGTGTTTTTTTCTGGATCGCTATCTGTAGCATTGTCCCCCTCGGACTTCTTATGGCAGGATATGGATCTAATAATAAATATTCTTTTTTAGGTGGTCTTCGAGCAGCAGCTCAATCTATTAGTTATGAAATTCCTTTAGCTTTATGTGTTCCATCTATATCTCTACGTGCGATTCGTTAAAATAATTTTTTAAATTTAAATTTAATAAATAAGTTTTTTCTTATTTTTATTAAAAAAACTAAATTGTCATATGGGTAAAATAAAACAGCTTTTTAATTTGTAGTAATAAAATTTAATCCCATCCTCTATATACAAGAGTGAAAGTATGCAAAACAAATAAGCAATGTGCCCCAGGTTGAAAATTAGTTATTAAAACTTGATAGCGGGAGCAAAAGATAAAATATATGAAAAATTTATTATATATTTTTATTATATTCAAGATCGAGCAAAAATAAATGGTTAGAAACACAAAAATACGTAAAAGATTAATAATAATTTTTTTATAGATAACAAACATTTTTTATTAGAATAAAATAAGGATTTAGCGTTAGTAGAAATGCTTAAAAAGTATTTCCTTATTAAATTGATCTCAAGTATAACCCTATTTATTAAAACAATATGATTATTAGGAACGAGGTAATCCTTTTACAATTCTCATTTAAAATAAAAATAGATTAAAATTTTAGAGTTAATTGTAAAGGCTAAGATAGATTCAAAAGCATTAATTATTGTAGCAAACAGAATCTCATAAATTAAATTAATAATTTTTTTAATAATAAGTTTAATAATAAAAATAATATTTTTATTAAAATAATTTTCGAGGAGCCGTATGACGCTAAAGTTTCATGTACGGTTTTGAAATAGAGATATTAACAGTAATGTTAAATCGACTATAATTATCTAATAGTTTAAGTACCGTTGATATCGTTGAAGCACAGTCAAAGTATGGCTTTTGGAGTTGGAATTTATGGCGTCAGCCTATCGGTTTTTTAGCTTTTTTCATCGCTTCTCTAGCAGAATGTGAAAGATTGCCTTTTGATTTACCAGAAGCAGAAGAAGAATTAGTTGCAGGTTATCAAACTGAATATTCAGGTATAAAATTTGGATTATTTTATGTTGCTTCTTATTCAAACCCATTGGTTTCGTCATTATTTATAACAATTCTTTATTTAGGTGGATGGCATTTTTCTATTCCATTTATATCAAATTCTAATTATTTAGAATGGAATTTGAGCATTGGAACCAGTCAAATTATTAATGTAGTAATAGGAATTATTATTGTGTTAATCAAAACTTATTTATTTTTATTTGTTTCTATCCTGACAAGATGGACATTACCTAGAGTAAGAATAGATCAATTATTAGATCTAGGATGGAAATTTCTTTTACCTATTGCGTTAGGCAATTTATTATTAACAGCTTCTTTTCAAGTTCTTTTATTATAAATATTTTATAAATAATAAAATTATTTAATCTTTGAAAAAAAAACAAAAAATATAGATATTTAAAGGATTTTTACCATATGTTTACCATGTTAAATAAGCTTCAAAACTATAGTGAACAGGTCGTACAAGCAGCACGGTATATTGGTCAAGGTTTTATGGTAACTTTAGATCATATGAATCGTTTACCAATGACTATTCAATATCCTTATGAAAAACTAATTCCATCTGAACGTTTTCGTGGACGTATTCATTTCGAGTTTGATAAGTGTATTGCATGCGAAGTATGTGTTCGTGTATGTCCAATTAATTTACCCGTTGTGGATTGGGAATTTAAGAAAGATATAAAAAAGAAACAATTGAAAAATTATAGTATTGATTTTGGAGTTTGTATATTTTGTGGAAATTGTGTTGAATATTGTCCTACAAATTGTTTATCTATGACTGAAGAATATGAGCTTTCAATTTATGACCGCCATGATTTAAATTATGATCAAATTGCTTTAGGACGATTACCTATTTCTGTAGTTGAAGATTCTACAATTAAAACTATTTCGACTTTAAGTTATTTAATCAAAAGAAAAACAAAAAGCTATTCTGATTCAAAAAATATTACAAATTTTTTGGATTAAATAAAAAAAAAATATATATATATATATGTAAATATACTTATATACATTTTTTTTATAATTTCAAATTTTTTTTATAAAAAAAATAATTAAATTATTTTTTTAGTTAGTAAATCAAAATAATAGAATAAAAAGAGGGTTTAAATTTATTGTGAATATAATTGAATTATCTGAGCCACTTCATGAAATTATTTTTTTTATTTTAGAAATAGGTGTGATATTTGGAAGTTTAGGAGTAGTACTACTTAATAATATAGTGTATTCGGCATTTTTTTTAGGATTAGTTTTTTTTTGTATATCTCTCTTATATTTCACATTAAATGCTGATTTTGTAGCTGCCGCTCAAATCTTAATTTATGTAGGGGCTGTAAATGTTTTAATCGTATTTGCTGTAATGTTAATTAATAAACCACATTCTTTAAAAATTTTTCCTTTTTGGACTATAGGCGATAAAATCACTTTTTTAATTTGTTTAAGTCTTTTTTTTGTATTGTTTACCGTAAATTCAAATACACCTTGGTTTAATATTACTTTGATTACCGAATCAAAACCCTTTTTAGAAATAGATTTTACAAAAAATATTCAACGTATTGGCTATCTTTTATTGACCCAATTTCTATTGCCATTTGAACTTCTTTCTATAGTTCTTTTGGTCGCGTTAATAGGTGCAATTTTTTTAGCTCGTCGAGAAAGTTTAATAAAGAAAAACGACAAAGAAAAATTACAAATAAAAAAAAAATTTACAGTTTTTTGATCTATTTTCGTCATAAGGAGTTTTTTTAATGCTCGAACATATACTTAATTTAGGTGCTTTTTTATTTCGTATCGGTATTCTCGGGTTAATCACAAGTCGCAATATGGTGAGAGCACTTATGTGTCTAGAATTAATTTTTAATGCTGTCAACATAAATTTTGTAACTTTTTCTAATTCTTTTGATACTCAAGAAACAAAAGGTGAAATTTTTAGTATTTTCATCATAGCCATCGCAGCAGCTGAAGCAGCTATTGGATTAGCTATTGTTTCAGCTATTTATCGTAATAAAAATTCAACCCGTATTGATCAATTTAATTTATTAAAATGGTAATTAAGGTACTTAATTGTTAAACAAAAGTATATATAAATATATATTTTTTTATTAATTTTAAATTTTTTTTTTAATTAAAAAAAAATTTCTATATAATAATATTATATTACAACTTTATTAAATTTAAGGCTTTTAACAATAGATTGGAGTTTAAAAATTTAATGGCACATTCAGTAAAAATTTATGATACATGTATTGGTTGTACTCAATGTGTAAGAGCATGTCCTACAGATGTATTAGAAATGGTACCTTGGGATGGATGTAAAGCTAATCAAATTGCTTCTGCTCCTAGAACAGAAGATCGTGTAGGTTGTAAACGATGTGAATCTGCTTGTCCAACAGATTTTCTGAGCGTACGTGTTTATTTAGGGGCTGAAACTACTCGAAGTATGGGTCTAGCATATTAAAAAAAAAATTTTAAGTATTTTTTTACCCATACTCAAAATTTTGAGTATGGGATTTTTTATTTAAAGTTTTTCTATTTTTATCATGAATAATTTTCCTTGGCTAACTATAATTGTTCTTCTACCTGTATCTGCAGGTCTTATAATTCCAGTATTTCCTATTAAAGGAAACAATCTTATTCGATGGTACACCTTAGGTGTTTGTTTATTAGAATTTCTTTTAATTATTTATGTATTTTGTTATCATTTTAAATCTGATAATCAATTTATTCAATTAAAAGAAGATTATAATTGGATTAATTTCTTTGATTTCCATCGGAGATTAGGAATTGATGGTTTTTCAATTGGACTCATTTTATTAACAGGTTCTATTACTACTTTAGCCACTTTAGCCGCTTGGCCCGTTACTCGAAATCCAAGATTGTTTTACTTTTTAATGCTTGCAATGTATAGTGGTCAAATAGGATTATTTACTTCTCAAGATATTTTACTTTTCTTTTTTATGTGGGAATTGGAATTAATTCCAGTTTATTTACTTTTATGTATATGGGGAGGGAAAAGACGGTTGTATGCTGCTACAAAATTTATTTTATATACAGCTGGTGGTTCCATTTTTATTTTAATGGGAGCGTTCAGTATGGGATTTTATGGTTCTAATCAATTAACATTGGATTTACAAACTTTATCTAATAAATCATATCCTATAGAATTGGAAATAATATTATATTTAGGTTTTTTTATTGCCTATGCTGTCAAATTACCAATATTTCCTTTACATACTTGGTTACCAGATACTCATGGAGAAGCACATTATAGTACATGTATGCTTTTAGCCGGAATACTTTTAAAAATGGGAGGATATGGAATAATTCGAATTAATATGGAATTATTACCTAATGCTCATTCAATTTTCGCGCCGTGGATCGTAATAATAGGAGCAATGCAAATTGTTTATGCAGCACTCACTTCTTTTGGTCAACGTAATTTAAAACGAAGAATTGCTTATTCCTCAGTTTCACATATGGGTTTTGTACTTATTGGAATCGGATCTATGACAGATTCAGGTCTTAATGGAGCTATTTTACAAATGATTTCTCATGGATTAATTGGGGCTGCACTTTCTTCCTCAGCTGGAACGAGCTATGATAGAACACGGACTCTTTTTCTTGATCAAATGGGAGGAACAGCTATTTATATGCCTAAAATATTCACTATGTTTAGTAGTTTTTCACTGGCATCATTAGCATTACCTGGTATGAGTGGGTTCTTGGCAGAATTTTCAGTTTTTTTAGGAATAATTATTAGTAACAAATATTCGTTTAATTTCAAAATACTTGTTACGATGATAGAGGCAATAGGAATAATACTAACTCCTATTTATTTATTATCCATGCTACGTCAAATGTTTTATGGATATAAAGTTTCTAAATTTTTCATTTTTTCTAATATAGATGCAGGACCACGTGAACTTTTCATTTCAATTTGTTCAATTTTTCCCGTCATAGGTATTGGGATTTATCCCAATTCAGTCCTATATTTATGGAATAGTAAAGTAAATTTTCTTTTATCTAAATTTCTTTCTTGAGCTCGTAAAAAAAAATATGTGTGATATTGTATTAAAACTTTATTGTAATAAAGTTTTTTATCAATTAAATTGACTTCAAATAGTTAAATGAAAAAATATTTTTTTATATCATTTAACTATTTGAAATTAATTTAATTTTTTAAATTTTATATTAAAATTACAAAATAAAGTAAATTTTAAACTAAAATTTTTTATATTTATTAAAAAAAAAAAATAGATTTTTTATTTGAATACCGCCACTCGGACTCGAACCGAGATGCGTTAGCACTGCTTCCTAAGAGCAGCGTGTCTACCAATTTCACCATAGCGGCTTACTAAAAAATAATGTAACATATTTTATATTAAAAAGTCAATCTTTTTTATAAAAAAATATGTAAATTTAATTGATTAATTAAAAAAAATTTAATGGGGCATAGCGTAGTTTGGTAACGTACCATCTTGGGGTGATGGAAATCGTGGGTTCAAATCCCACTGCTCCAAAAAAAAATCTGTAACTTTTTTCAATTTTTTATTTAAATATTTAAGATAGTTTCATTTATTTTTAATTAAATGAAACTATCTATTTTTTGTTAAATATATTTTTTGTTATATAATTAATTTTGATTAAAAAAATTAAATTTTTTATTAAATTAGTTATTTTTTTTTTTATCAAAATGATTATTTTGAAGAATAATTAGATTTTTTGTTTTTATATCATTAAATTTTATTTATTTAGTAAAAATTGGCTATTTCATTATTGAGATGACTTAGAATTTTTTTCATTCGTTGTATAATAAAAACTTTTTGAACGGCTTGTTAAAATAGATTGAGCTAACGAAAAAGCTTTTAAACTAGCTTGGTGTGCTTTTTCTTTCCATATAGTTTCACGAATTTTTTTTTTCGATCTAGAAGTACGCTTTTTTGGAACCGCCATAAATAAAAATTCCTTTTAATTGTGTGTATATTTTTAAATTTTTTTTTAATTTACATTTTACTTTATATTTTCAAAAATTTGTTCTGTGTTTATTTATATAATTCTGTTCCGTCTAAACAAATAGAATCTACTACAAATCGAGCTGAAATTTGTCGATGTCCAAATTTTCGTTTTGTCTTTTTTTTTGAATTCATTTTATATACAGTAATTTTATTTTCAAGATGTGAATGTAAAATTCTTCCTTTTACTATTGCATTTCTCAACCAAGGTTGTCCAATACTAATAGTATTTTGATCACGAATAAGTAATACCCGATAAATTAGTATTTTAGTGTTAGAACTTAAATTTTTTTGTTTTAATGGAGCAAAATGACGAATATCATAAAATCTTCCTGGTTCTACGCGGAGCTGCTCACCTCCGGTTTCAATGATGGCGTACGTGTTCATTATAAAATTTATTGTAAATGAAAAAAAATTATTGTAAATTGAAGAAAAGCAAATTAATTAAATTTAATAAATAAAATAATTAAAATAATTAAAATAATTAAGTTTAATTATTTCATTTTTCGTAAAATTGTCTGAAACAAAATTTTAATACTATGAAATAAAAATATATATCTCTTAGTTTAGAAAATATATATAATATCTTATTACTTTAATAATAATAACTTATTACTTTAATAATAATAAATAAAAGTTTTTTTTCATTTATTTGATTTAGTCATTTATTTTTTTTTTATAAATTTGTAAAGTAATTTTAATTAAATTTTTTGATAGATAGGATAAAAATCCTAAACTTTTTCTTTGTTTTTAAGTCTATTTTTTCTTAATCTAGTTAATTATAAACTAGAAGTTAAAAAAAAATAAGATTTTTTATTATATAAAAAATTTATTTATGGAATTTATATATCAATTGATTTGGATCATACCTTTTCTCCCGTTTGTAGCTTCTATTTCAATAGGATCAAATTTACTTTTTTTTCCAAAATCAACTAAAAGTCTTCGCTATTTATGGACCACTGTTAGTATATTACTATTAATTATAGCTATGATTTTTTCCTTCATTATTTTATGGCAACAACCTATTGATAATACTATTCATCGATATTTATGGTCTTGGATTTTAAATAAAGATATTGCTTTCAAAATAGGATTTTTAATTGATCCACCTACCTCTATTATGTTGGTCTTAATTACTACTGTAGGAGTTCTTGTTATGATCTACAGTGATAGTTATATGTCGCATGATCAAGGCCATGTTAGATTTTTTGCCTATTTAAGTTTGTTTACCGCTTCAATGTTAGGTTTAGTACTTAGTCCCAATTTAATTCAAATTTATATTTTTTGGGAATTAGTAGGAATGTGTTCTTATTTATTAATAGGTTTTTGGTCTACAAGACCTAGTGCAGCTAATGCTTGTCAAAAAGCTTTTATAACAAATCGGATAGGAGATTTTGGATTATTATTAGGTATTTCGGGCCTTTATTGGCTAATCGGCAGTTTCGAATTCGAAACTTTATTTAAACGATTTAATGAATTACTCATTAATCATGAAGTTAATTTATATTTTGCAAGTATATGTGCGCTTTTTTTATTTCTAGGACCAATTGCAAAATCTGCTCAATTCCCACTCCATGTTTGGTTACCAGATGCTATGGAAGGCCCAACTCCAATTTCTGCTTTAATACACGCTGCAACTATGGTAGCTGCAGGTATTTTTTTAATAGCTCGATTATTTCCTCTCTTTCACGGCTTACCTCATATAATGAGTATTATTTCTTGGATAGGAGCAATAACCGCTTTATTAGGAGCTACTATAGCTCTCGCTCAAAAAGATATTAAAAAAGGTTTAGCTTATTCTACAATGTCTCAATTAGGTTACATGATGTTAGCTTTAGGTATAGGTTCGTATCAAGCAGGTCTATTTCATTTAATCACACATGCTTATTCAAAAGCTTTATTATTTCTTGGATCTGGATCAGTTATTCATTCTATGGAATCAATTGTTGGTTATTCTCCTAATAAATGTCAAAATATGGTTTTTATGGGTGGCTTAAGAAAATTTATGCCAATTACAGGAATAACTTTTTTAATAGGTACATTTTCTCTTTGTGGTATTCCCCCCTTTGCCTGCTTCTGGTCCAAAGATGCAATTATTACAGATAGTTGGTTACA